GAGAAAGGTCTAGTGATCCCGATGCAACTCAAAAATACAAGCATTTGTGGGTTCAATGCGAAAATTGTTATGGATTAAATTATAAGAAATTTTTGAAATCAAAAATGAATATTTGTGAACAGTGTGGATACCATTTGAAAATGAGTAGTTCAGAAAGAATCGAAGTTTCGATCGATCCCGGTACTTGGGACCCTATGGATGAAGACATGGTCTCTCTGGATCCCATTGGATTTCATTCGGAGGAGGAGCCTTATAAAGATCGGATTGATTCTTATCAAAGAAAGACAGGATTAACTGAGGCTGTTCAAACAGGCATAGGTCAACTAAATGGTATTCCCGTAGCAATTGGGGTTATGGATTTTCAGTTTATGGGGGGTAGTATGGGATCCGTAGTCGGGGAGAAAATCACCCGTTTGATTGAGTACGCTACCAATCAATTTCTACCCCTTATTATAGTGTGCGCTTCGGGGGGAGCGCGCATGCAAGAAGGGAGTTTGAGCCTGATGCAAATGGCTAAAATATCGTCTGCTTTATATGATTATCAATCAAATAAAAAGTTATTCTATGTATCAATCCTTACATCTCCTACTACTGGTGGGGTAACAGCTAGTTTTGGTATGTTGGGAGATATTATTATTGCCGAACCAAATTCCTACATTGCATTTGCGGGTAAAAGAGTAATTGAACAAACATTGAATAAAACAGTACCCGAAGGTTCACAAGCGGCTGAATATTTATTCCAGAAGGGCTTATTCGACCTAATCGTACCGCGTAATCTTTTGAAAAGGATTCTGAGTGAGTTATTTAAGCTCCACGCCTTCTTTCCTTTGAATTCCAATTCACTCAAGTAGAGTGTACTAAGTTCCATTTTTTTATTTGTAGCAAACAAGTAGTTAGCTTATCCGAATCTTAGCTTATCGGAATCAAAGTAACTAAAAAGGAAGTTTTCTTTGGCGACCTAAGATCTAATTGTAGAAAGAATCAAAATAAAAAGTTTCGGATAACTCTTTCTTTATTAAATTCGAAGACAAGAACAAAACACAAAGAAACGAAGAAAAATAAAATGGATTATCATATGTATCTTTCATGTAGATAGATGAATAAGTCCATTTATTTAGTTCTACATTCCGTGGACTTTTTCCTTCTTCTATATACTCACTTAGATACTTAATATCTTTAATAAAAAATTGTCAAATTGAATTAATTTTAATTAATAATAACTACGAATTCATAATAATTACAATTATTAATTATAATTAGTATAAATATAAAATATGATATTATATGATATTAAAAAAAATAAGAACAGGTACAAATAATAAATCGAGGTACCCCATTTTATGACAACTTTCCATTTTCCCTCTATTTTTGTGCCTTTAGTAGGCCTAGTATTTCCGGCAATTGCAATGGCTTCTTTATTTCTTCATGTTCAAAAAAACAAGATTGTTTAGATCTGAGAGGCCCCAATCTCATTCCTTTTTGTTTGAAAATTAGACTTGTAGCATAACATAGATATTTCTTTCGGAAAATAAAATATGGTAGAACATGTGATTTCTGCCGAACACAAAGGAAAAAGCCCTTATGCCTGCCGAAAATAATCTAATAATCTATATCTATAGGTAACTGAATTCTAGCCGGTTTCAAATAGATCAGGATCGCCGGATGCCTAAAATGTAAAGTGGGCCGATCTATATGTATATCAATATGTATATTGGGATTATACAAGGGGTATGTTATTATTTTAGATCTAAACAAATTTGATGAATTACCCCTTAAAGTTCCCATTAAACTAGTGCTAGTTCACACCAAACTAGTGCTAGTTAATGAAAGTGCATTCAGAAACAAAACAAAGTAAAGTCAAAATCATTTGGGGTATTCTCTCAATTTCAAAAAAATGCAATTGGATGAAGTATGAGTTGGCGATCAGAACATATATGGATAGAACTTATAACGGGATCTAGAAAACTCAGTAATTTTTGCTGGGCCCTTATCGTTTTTTTAGGTTCATTAGGATTCTTGTTGGTTGGAACTTCGAGTTTTCTTGGTAGAAATTTGATATCTTTTGTCTCGTCTCAGCAAATCATTTTTTTTCCACAGGGGATCGTGATGTCTTTCTACGGGATCGCGGGTCTCTTTATTAGTTCCTATTTGTGGTGCACAATCTCCTGGAATGTAGGTAGTGGTTATGATCGATTCGATAGAAAGGAAGGAATAGTGTGTATTTTTCGTTGGGGATTTCCTGGAAAAAATCGTCGCATATTCCTCCGATTCCGTATAAAAGATATTCAATCTGTTCGAATAGAAGTTAAAGAGGGTATTTATGCTCGTCCTGTTCTTTATATGGATATCAGAGGCCGGGGGGCTGTTCCGTTGACTCGTACTGATGAGAATTTGACTCCACGAGAAATTGAACAAAAAGCCGCGGAATTGGCCTATTTCTTGCGCGTACCAATCGAAGTATTTTGATTTTGAGAAAAAGCACTGGGCTGAAAAACGAATGCTTTTTTATCAGCAGGAGGAAAAAAACGAAAGAATCCTGTTTTTTCTATAACTAAGTGATACTTTAGATGGAGATAAACATATGCAGATAAACCATATCTTGTAAATTCTTTTTTTTTAATCGACCTTTTATCCTTTTCATTTGTGTTCTTTACTACCCAATAATGGGTTTTCTTAATAATGATAACTGGCCTTTTTTGTCTTGTTTTGTCACGCATTTTTTTGACCATCACAATATATTTCTCTCAATTATTCTTGACTATGGCGAATCGTTGGAATTTTTTTTGAAATAGTGGCTATTTTGATAGAATAAGGGGTTCGTTCGTCTCAAAATCTCAATAATATTCATTCCTTAAAGTACTTCTTTCGGCCATTCATTGAAAGGAGACACTTGTTTGGAATTTGGTGAATTGAGATATTTGGGAACACTATTTTGTATTATTTCTTCAGTCGAATTCAAAGTGGAGTCTTAGTCTATTTCTATATTCTTTCTAGATTCAAAACAAAATCACAAATCAAATAGATTCATAGGTTTGAGGCCTTGTCTACAACTCATGTTTGAAAGAAAGATTTGATCATATAAAGTCGACAAATGGAGTGGGTTAATTAAAAATTAACAGGCAAAAAATGGCAAAAAAGAAAGCATTCACTCCTCTTTTGTATCTTACATCTATAGTATTTCTGCCCTGGTGGATTTCTCTCTCATTTACTAAAAGTATGGAATCTTGGATTATTAATTGGGCGAATAGCGGCCAATCCGAAAATTTTTTGAATGATATTCAAGAAAAAAGTATTCTAGAAAAGTTCATAGAATTACATGAAATCCTCTTCTTGGAAGAAATGATCAAGGAATACTCGGAAACATATCTACAAAAGTTTCTTATAGGAATTCACAAAGAAACGATCCAATTAATCAAGATACACAACGAGGATCGTATCCATACAATTTTACACTTCTCGACAAATATAATCTGTTTTGTTATTCTAAGTGGTTATTCGATTTTAGGTAATGAAGAACTTGTTATTCTTAACTGTTGGGCTCAAGAATTTCTATATAACTTAAGTGATACAGTAAAAGCCTTTTCGATTCTTTTATTAACCGATTTATGTATCGGATTTCATTCAACCCACGGCTGGGAACTAATGATTGGTTCTGTGTACAAAGATTTTGGATTTGGTTATAATGATCAAATTATATCTGGTCTTGTTTCCACTTTTCCTGTTATTCTTGATACTATTTTAAAATATTGGATTTTTCGTTATTTAAATCGTGTATCTCCATCACTTGTAGTTATTTATCATTCAATGAATGATTGATAAATGATCCACCAATATTAATCCAATTAGAACGTTTCTTACTTTGTAGATAAGTATTAAAAACATTCTATCCGGGGGGTTTTCATACTATTTTTTTTATACTATAGTATTCAAGTAAAATGATTCCAATAAGTAGCAAAATCGTGGATAGGGAACTATACTAGCGACCTACCCAATTTATTGTAGAAATTTTCAGACCAATGATTAGACCATGCAAACTAGAAATACTTTTTCTTGGATAAAGGAACATATTACTCGATCTATTTCCGTATCGCTCATGATATATATCATAACTCGGGCACCCCTTTCAAGTGCATATCCCATTTTTGCACAGCAGGGTTATGAAAATCCACGAGAAGCGACTGGGCGTATTGTATGTGCCAATTGTCATTTAGCTAATAAACCCGTGGATATTGAGGTTCCACAAGCAGTACTTCCTGATACTGTATTTGAAGCAGTTGTTCGAATTCCTTATGATAAGCAAGTGAAACAAGTCCTTGCTAACGGTAAGAAGGGGGGTTTGAATGTGGGGGCTGTTCTTATTTTACCGGAGGGGTTTGAATTAGCTCCTTCCGATCGTATTTCTCCCGAGATGAAAGAAAAGATAGGAAATTTGTCTTTTCAGAGCTACCGCCCTAATAAAAAAAATATTCTTGTAATAGGGCCTGTCCCCGGCCAGAAATATAGTGAAATCGCCTTTCCTATCCTTTCCCCCGACCCTGCTATTAAGAAAGATGTTCACTTCTTAAAATATCCTATATATGTAGGAGGAAATAGGGGAAGGGGTCAGATTTATCCCGACGGAAGCAAGAGTAACAATACAGTTTATAATGCTACAGGGGCGGGCATAGTAAGCAAAATCATACGAAAAGAAAAAGGGGGATATGAAATAATCCTAACAGATCCATCGGATGGACATCAAGTGGTTGATATTATCCCTCCAGGACCAGAAATTCTTGTTTCAGAGGGTGAATCCATCAAATTGGATCAACCATTAACGAGTAATCCTAATGTGGGTGGATTTGGTCAGGGAGATGCCGAAATAGTACTTCAAAATCCATTACGTGTCCAAGGTCTTTTGGTCTTCTTGGCATCTGTTATTTTGGCACAAATCTTTTTAGTTCTTAAAAAGAAACAGTTCGAGAAGGTTCAATTGGCCGAAATGAATTTCTAGACTCGCGGAT